TAAGATATAAGATATTTAAAATATAAGATATTTTAAATTATTTCATTTTATATTTACTTTTGACTTTATTTTTTTTTTTTTTTTTTTTAGATTTAGTATTTAATTTTGTAGTTTTATTTTTTCAATATTCCTTCAATTCAATATAACATTAAAATCCAAAAATTCTCATTCTATTCTATACATAGGTTGTCGATTCAGCCTTAGATAAAAAGGAGGTGCCTTTTCCTTAGGAAAGGAAATGGTTCCAAATTTTTTATCGATATGAGTGTTCTATATCAGATAAATTAGCAACTATGCATTTTTTTTTTTAAACAACCTTAGTACTAGCATAGTGGTAGAAAGAGTACCATGTTTTTTGTGCCTGGACTTCAAACAGTTTAGCTTTAACCATGTTAATGGTCCCACATTTTTGGTTGATAGAGAATCAAAGTCAATTTACCAATGAATTACGAAATGCTATGGTTCTTACATATGATTACTTAATTTATTCAGAAGTAATTCGTCGGGATCATGCACATTTTTTATCCTATTTATTTTATCCTTATTTATAATAAATAATAAAATAAAGTGCAGCCGGTCGGATCCAACCTATTTTTGAAATACACAACTCGCACACACTCCCTTTCCAAAATAAATCAATACACCTAGTACTACACTTAGATTTATTGGATTTGTTGCTAAAATATCGGTATTAAACCCAAAACCCCCCGCAAATGGCCAGAGGTCCAAGGAAACGAAAGAATCGGTTACACTTTTCATATACTCTCCTCTTATAGATAGGACTAACAAAGAAAAGAACAGAGTTCTTTTTGTATCACTTCGCCCTCCCTTTTTTATTTATTTCCTTCTTTTATTTTATGGGATTTTTTAATGGGAATAGATTAAATCTATTAATTAAATTTATTATTGATATTGAATTTTTTTTTCATTTTAATTAAATCTTATTAATTATTTAATATTATATTGAATTTTATTCTAATTAAAGTTTTCAGTTTCCAAGAAAATACTCATTGGGTTGGGGTCGGTTCTGGGTATTATGCCAACTGCAAAATACCTTGTTTGTTGCGTTGCAACGTATCCTAAAAAAAGTTTCCATTATACTAAGAACTAAAAACGGGAAGGAAGAAAGCGAGAGGATCCGCTAATTACTTTTCCAAAAATCCGTCCTTCCCGGAAGTATTCTCTCTACGAATAAAAAATTGTTAGAGTGAAATGTTGATATAATTCGAAGAAACAAATAAAATGGCAAGTCTAAGTCAAAAAAAAGTACATTACGTACTTTTTTTTTAGAATTAAACAAATGGATTCGCAAATAAAAGTGCTAATGCCACAACCAGTCCGTAAATTGTTAAAGCTTCCATAAAAGCCAGACTTAGCAATAAAGTACCTCGTATTTTACCCTCTGCTTCTGGCTGTCTTGCAATACCTTCTACAGCTTGACCCGCAGCAGTACCTTGACCAACCCCAGGTCCAATAGAAGCAAGCCCTACGGCCAATCCAGCAGCAATAACAGAAGCGGCAGAAATCAGTGGATTCATGGTAAGCTCCTCACAAAAAAAAAAGAAATGGTTAGTGATACAATCAGCCAGTTAGTCATCAGAAATACTTCGAAATTTCGTTTTTAATTCTTATTCTTATACATGATTTTAGTTCTTATACATGATGGGGTTTTTGTAAATCTATATGCATATGATTCTAGTCATTGCATTTCTTTATTCTAAACCCATTTTTCATTCAATTCTTCATTATTTTTTCTTCTACATCCTTGAGTTCGGAGTTCGTCTGTTTATTTGTTCAATCCCCAATCACAGACAAAGCAGAAGGACTTTCTCCATCTAAATCTAAGTACAGTGAGCTGTGAAATGAAAAAAAAAATTCAAATTTATTTTAATTTTAAATTTAATATTTATAACATTAGTATAATATTAGTATTGAATTTTTAATATTTAATATAAAATAAATATAATATTAATAAATTTTAATATTAAAATTAAATAGAATTTAATTAATATAATAAAAAATAAAAATATATAAATAAATAAAAATTATAATAAGAAAATAAAATAATAAAAATAATAATATTAAAAATAATAATATAATAATAAAATGAATAAAATAATATAATAAAAAATTAATAATATAATTAATAATATAAATAATATAATAATAAATTAAATATAATAATAAATTAAATAATTATGTAAATAATTATGATAATTATATATAATTATATAATAATTATATATTATATATAAGATAATATATTATATATAAGATATATATAAGATAAATAATATAAGATAAATAATTATATAAGATATAAGAGCCTCACTATAACTAATGAATTTCTAATATCACATATACATTTGTTTCTTCCATAACGTAAACTACCTATTGAATAGGATTTTCGAATTTTATTTTGAAACATATGCGGGGGCTGGACAGACTTATAACTATTTATTTCATATGTCCGGTTTCTTTTTCCCTTTTTCTTTAGTCTTACGTCAATTTAAAATTGTAATATTGTATGTAATTAACTAAACAAATAAAATATAAATAAAATTTAAATTTTATGAATTGGAGAAGTCTATAAATAAGCCAAAATCTTAGGAAAAAGATCTAAACTGAATGATCTCTTTTTCCTAAGATTTTTTACAATTAAATAATATCGTACATCTTTCCTACTACGACTCTATACCATATATAAAATAGATTTTTTATCTATTATAGTTCCTCGCCAAAAGTCGATCATATAAAATTGAACTCCACATGAATTGGGATAAGGTTGAAAAACACACACACACACAATTTAGAAAGCTAGTCAATGATGACCCTCCATGGATTCACCTATATAAGACGCGGCTAAAGTTGCAAAAATAAGAGCTTGAATACCGCTTGTAAATAATCCAAGAAACATGACGGGTATAGGAACTACTGAAGGTACTAAAGAAACAAGAACAACAACTACTAATTCATCAGCCAATATATTTCCAAAAAGTCGAAAACTAAGTGATAAAGGTTTTGTGAAATCTTCTAGAATGTTAATTGGTAAAAGTATTGGAGTTGGTTGAATGTATTTCCCAAAATAACTCAAACCTTTTCTTGTAAGACCCGCATAAAAATATGCCACTGACGTGGGTAAAGCTAAAGCAACAGTAGTGTTTATATCATTCGTAGGTGCAGCTAACTCCCCATGAGGTAACTGTATGATTTTCCAAGGTAAAAGAGCACCTGACCAGTTAGAAACAAAAATAAATAAGAACATAGTTCCAATAAAGGGAACCCAGGGACCATATTCTTCTCCAATCTGAGTTTTACTCAAGTCCCGAATGAATTCAAGGATATATTCGAAGAAATTCTGACCGTCGGACGGAATGGTTTGTGGATTCCGAACAGCTATGGTAACTGAACCTAATAAGATAGCAATTACGACCCAAGAAGTGATAAGTACTTGGGCATGGACTTGTAAACCTCCTATTTGCCAATATAAATGTTGGCCTACTTCTACACCCGATATATCATATAGCCCTTTGAGTGTATTAATGGAACATGGTATAACATTCATATTATCCTCTGACAGAAATTGAACTTAAAAAAAAAAAAGAATTATTTTGATTCAACCATCTCTTTCTTAACTGATTCACTTTAATCATTAATCATATATTTAGGATACTAAGTAATCACATAATATCCCCAATCTGAGTACTTTTTTTATCTTTTTTTTTATCCAGGAATAGTAACCGATCCATAAAAAAAAAATCGATGGAGTTTCCCGAAATAATTGACTTATCCATCTTATTATTATTAATTATTAATCATAATCAGTTATTTCTTATATAACTAGAACGACCTTCACAAATTGCAGATACTAATTTGTTAAGAATCAATCGGATTGAAGCGATAGCGTCATCGTTGGCTGGAATCGAAATATCTGCAAGATCCGGGTCACAATTTGTATCGATTAAACAAATCGTCGGAATTCCCAAAATGACACATTCTCGAAGAGCCGTATATTCTTCTTGCTGATCAACAATAATTACAATATCGGGTAACCCTGTCATATATTTGATCCCACCTAGATATGTTTGCAAGGTGGATAATTGTCTCTTCAACATTGAGGCATCCCTTTTTGGAAGACGGTTGAGTTTTCCCATCCTTTGTTCAGCTCTGAAATCCCTGAACTTTTGAAGTCTCGTTTCCGTAGTGACCCAATTCGTTAACATACCACCAAGCCATTTTTTATTAACATAATGGCACCGAGCCTTTATTGCAGCGGATGCTACTAAATCAGCTGCTTTATTTTTTGTACCAACGATTAAAAAGTGTTTTCCTCCACTTGCTGCATCAAAAACTAAATCACAGGCCTCTGATAAAAAACGCGCAGTTCTCGTAAGATTTATAATATAAATACCTTTACGTTTTGCGGAGATGAAAGGTGCCATTCTAGGATTCCATTTACTAGTACCATGACCAAAATGCACTCCCGCTTCCATCATTTCTTCCAAATTTATGTTCCAATATCTTCTTGTCATTTTTCCCCATACTTGCTCTTTGCTTTTTTTTTTTTTAACAAAGAGACGAGGTATCTGAAATAAATAATTGTTCCGATGGAACTTTCTACCGAGGATTGACCGTTGATACACGATCCAAACCATTAATTCCTTTTAATTCATTATGATCTTTATTATCAATCAAATAATAAAATTGGACCAGATACCAGAAAATTAAATTTTAATAAAAAAAAAAAAAGAGTCTCAATCATTAAATCGCGTCAATGATTGTTCTGATGTCTCATGGAAATTGTTTGGGACGCAAGAACTAAACAATTCTCCATGGTGAAATAAAACATCTCTCATCTTTCCTTCGAACAAATTCTTCTTTTTAATCTCCAAATGAATGTTTTTGTGTTGCCTTGAATGATGCACTAGTTTTTTGAATCCGGTACCAACAGGTATAATTCCCCCCAGAACAACATTTTCTTTCAGGCCTTTCAACCAATCAATACGCCCTCGTAGAGCAGCTTTTGCTAAAACTCGAGCGGTTTCTTGAAAACTAGCTTCGGATATGAAACTTTGAGTATTAAGAGATGCCCTCGTTATTCCCAATAAGATTGCTCGATAACAGATCGCTTCATCCAAAACACGCCCTGCTCGTTCCGCTCGCAACAATCCGATTAATTCTCCGGGTAAAAAAACATTAGACATTCCATCTTCTGAAACTAACACTTTTGATGTTACTTGACGGACAATAATTTCTATATGTCTATTATGGATCTGTACTCCTTGAGATCGATAAACCTTTTGGATCTTATTAACCAAAAAAATACAGCTTTGGGCGATGGTTAGCCCCGTGCTAATCAAGAATCCCCAAGGGATTCCAAGAATTCTTGATATACGTTCATTCCAACCTTTAATCCTCTTTTCGAGATTTACCGATATTGAATCAATCGAACGCACTTCTAACACTTGTTCCACTTTTGGAAGACCTTGCGTTATGTCACCAGATCTTGATTTTTCATATATAAATGTAACTAATGTATCTCCTTCGTGAAGGATTTCTCCATAATGACCATGAACCGTTGCTCCTGGAGTAGCCAAATAGGGCTTGGCTGATCTTATGACTAAGTAGTCAAGATGAACAATTAGAACTTGACCAGATTTTTTCTGTGATCCGTATTTGAATAGACATACATTTTCACAAAAAAATTGTCCAAGGCTAATAATTGTGGATGTCTCATCACAATAATCGCGGTGGAGAAAACGCCAATTTAAATCGAATGGATTAAAAATGATGTTACTGCACAAGTCAGGATTCAAAATCTCCCTATTTTCATCTATTAAAAAAGATTTAAATACTTTGAAAGTCTGACTAAATTTGTTAAGTAACAAATATTTCTTTAACAAAATCTGATTATAAGTTATTAAATGGCAAGATGAATAAAAATTCGCAATTTTGAGTACTACTGTGCCTAAAGGGCCTAACAAATTCCTAATTGGAATTATAGTATCTGCTTTAATTGATTCTTTTGTCACATTGTTATATTTCAAACCATTGAATGGGCCAATTTTAAAATAGTTGGATGATAACAAAATTTTCAAAGATTGGCATTCCTTATTTTGATTCAACAACGTACCACTAGTTCCTTTATGTTTGTTAAGTGATTGAATCTTTATCTTGGAATAAAAAGCATTAATATTGGTATAATCTAATCTATTATGGTTAATCAATCCTGAACCCGCCGTACCATGTCTTTTTCCGGTATACGAAATAGGAGACTTGACTAACTCAATTCTTATGAAATCGCAAATTAGATTATTTGTCCTTATTTCAACAAAAGAAGCACGAACCCCCTCTATAGAACCATTTTGTTCTTGGTTCCAATTCAATACTAAGCAAGTCCGGACTAATTGAATGCTTGTGTGATAAATTCCTCGAATTGGCTTGCCATTTCCATCAAGGATATAGTTGACAACTCTAAGTTTGACATTATCCTCTTCCTGCAAAAGATCCTGGGGGAAAAATGTTGCTAAATTTATCCCATCCCCTATTTCATATGTAACTACGGGTCGAACCGAAACAAAATACTTTTTCTTAGTAGGTGTGATCCGTTGGACATAGATCCAATTTTTCCATTTTTTTGATTCCTTAGAATTTTTTTTTCTCGTTCCCGGTGGTATCAAGATGCCGCTGTGCCTGGATATCTTATCTGTCTCTCCAGGAAAATGCATATCCCCAGAAAATATTTTGAGTTCAATACTTTTTTTTTTTCTCTCCACTCGGACCAATCCACCTACTCGGCTTCTTGTATTTAAAGTGAGTGGTGTATCCACTCTAATAATACTATTGTTCCGGACCATTATCAACGAAGATCCAGGTAAGACATGCACTTCCTCGGGAATGAAAAAAAATTGATTTACTTTCATTTGGTATTTTGGACTAAACTCTTTTGCTCCTCGATATTCAATCAAATCCTTTTTTTTGACAATTGAATCGACCTCTACAGTCCCATATTTAATAATCCCTGAACTGTTTCTTCGGTATCGAGGATCATCAATATAAGCCAGAATATTATTTATACATAAAATACCATTTATGGGTATTTCAATCGAAACACCAAAACGGGGTATTAGTTCTTTCTCACGCTCTTGATCATATTGTAATGGAATGATCAATCTATTTCTTCGCCTCTTCGCCAAAAAATCAGAATTTTGGTGGAGAATAGAAAGATATTTTAAATTCCAATGACCGTTGGGTATACTTTGATCAAGTCTTGAATAATCAAGAGTCCCCCCCCTTTTTTTACTCGAAGAATCCGAACTAAATAATTTATGTCTCGCTGGATCATTAGTTACTGATAGGTCAGAGATATATCCCTTTTCGAGAGAAAAAGAATGAACATTTATTTGATCTTGATCCTTGTGGAGAAAAAAACAGACAATACTGGATCTGCACGTGCCTACTGCTAATATCCATAAATGACTTGTTTTTGGTAATAGATGAACATTGCCATAAGTATATTCAGGTGCATGGTAGACATCGGTACTCCAGTGCATTTCTCCCTCCGATTCAGAATAAATATGTTTTCGAACCTTCTCTTTAAAATGGAAAGTGGATGTTCCAGCACGAATTTCAGCAATAACTTGTTCTGATTCTACGTATTGATCGTTTTGAACTAAAACCAAACTTTTTGGGGGAATATTTACATTATGGATAATTTTCTGACTTTCAATAGTTACATACAGGTCTATAGAACATAGAAAAGCAGGATATCCATGACGGGTACGTGTGGAATGAACCAAATCCTCGTTGAATTTTATTTTTCCATTAAAGGGAGCTCGTACATGTTCGGCAGTACCGCCCGTGAATACTCCACCGGTATGAAAAGTGCTTAATGTTAGTTGAGTCCCCGGTTCCCCAATTGACTGACCCGCAATAATACCTACAGCTTCTCCCAATTCGACCAGGTCGCCGTGAGTGGGACTCCGACCATAACATAATTGACAGATCCAAGACGTACTCCTGCAAGTAAATGGGGTTCGAATATATATTGGTTGTGCTCGAAAGGTTATGAATCGATTGACAAGTCCAATCCCGATATCCTGATTTCGGGCGCCAATGCATCGTAGACCTATATATATATCGTCTGCTAATACACGACCAATTAGTGTTTGAATAAAAATTCGTTCCGTCATCCCATTTCGAGGACTTACAGAAAGACTTCGAATAGTACCACAATCTGTTCTGCGTACAATAATGTGTTGAACTACTTCAACAAGTCTACGTGTGAGGTATCCAGCATCTGATGTTCGTACAGCAGTATCTACAACTCCTTTACGGGCTCCATAGCAAGAAATTATATATTCCGTCAAAGAAAGTCCTTCACGCAAATTGCTTTGAATGGGTAAATCAATCATTTGTCCTTGGGGATCCGACATTAATCCTCTCATACCTACTAATTGGTGTACCTGAGATGCATTTCCCCTAGCCCCTGAAAAGGACATTAAATGGACTGGATTAGAGGGATCAGTCATCCGAAAATTAGGATTCATTTCTTGTCTCAAATATTCGCTGGTAGCATACCATATTTCAATGGATTGACGTAATTTTTCTACCGCGTGTACATTCCCATAATGATGGTGTCTTCCCAAAATTAAACTTTGTTGTTCAGCATCTTGGACTAACCCCCCCTTAGAAGGTATTGTTAAAAGATCATCAATTCCTAATGAAATAGATGTAACAGTGGCTTGCTGGAAACCCAAAGTTTTAACTTGATCCAGGATGTGTGATGTATATGCCATCCCGAAATGATCTATTAATCGGCTAATAAGTCGTTTCATGGCAGCTCCATCTATCACTTTATTGTGAAAGACCAGATCGGCCCGTTCTGCCATAAGTACCTCCCTATTCTGCTGAGTAAGATTCTACAATGGGTCTGAGTCAGTGATTTGAAAACTTCCTTTCCTCAATCTGGATTCACGTAGAAATTCAGGAATTATGATATCATATCAGTAAAGCCCTAAGCCAAATTCTCATGAGTATCGCCTAATTACTTAGTTTAGCTAGCGTATGAGTAGGCTCGGCAAAATCCCTGTATAGCTTCTTCTATTTCTCGATAAAAAGAAATATGACCAACAGTAGTTCGAATGTACATACAACGGGTTTCTTTTTTTACACTTCTTACTATTAAATAGTGCCTATAAATTTCATGGTAGGTACCAAAAAATTCATATTGAACTTCGATGGGAACTTCCCTTGAGCCAATAATGACACGTTGATCTAGTCGCCATCGGAGCCACAAAGGACTATCTAAATGGATTCGTTTTCGACGATAAGCTCCAAGTGCATCATAGGAGCTACAAAAATAGGGTTCCTTCTCTTTCGTATACTGATAATTATTATTGCTAACAGTTTGATTTTGACCGTTTTTGCAATTAGATAAATTAGACCTATTTGCACAAATACCTCGACGATTCCCGATCATTAATATATAAAGTCCAATTAGCATATCTTGAGTTGGTACAGAAATGGGATCCCCAATAGCTGGAGACAAGAGATTCATATGAGAAAACATAAGTAAACGAGCCTCCGCTTGAGCTTCTAAAGATAAAGGTACATGAACAGCCATTTGATCCCCATCAAAGTCTGCATTAAAGCCCTTACAAACTAATGGGTGTAAACATATAGCACGCCCCTCCACTAAAATGGGTTGGAATGCCTGTATGCCCAATCTATGCAGGGTGGGTGCTCTATTCAGCAACACAGGATGTCCCTGCATGACTTCTTGAAGTATCTCCCATACAATGGGTTCTTTTTCTCGAATTTTACTTTTAGCAATTCCTATGTTGGAAGCAACATGTTGTCTGATTAGACCACGAATTACAAATGTCTGGAAAAGTTCTATTGCTATTTCTCGAGGTAATCCACATTGATGTAATGAAAGTGAAGGGCCCACAACAATGGCAGAACGCCCCGAATAATCGACCCGTTTACCAAGCAAGGT